CGCATCTGATTTTTTACATTCCCATCAAATTGATATGTATTTTTAGAAAAAAAATAAAGACTTTCATTATTATTCATTGTCGTTGAGAAAAGTAAATTTTTGTTGATCGCCTTAGGTACCTCTTTTCCCCATAAAGATATTGAATAAAATGAGTTATTTTGAGCTCCGCTATAATTTTTAAAATTAACATGTAAATACCCTTCAAAGGTAAGTAAATACACCCGAAACATATAAAATGCGGTTAGTCCTGCTGTAAAACAAGCTATTACTGCGAAAATTGGTGAATACAACCAACTTTCGCTAAGAATTTCATCTTTGGACCAAAAACAAGCAAGAGGTGGAATACCACAAAGAGAAAGTGTACCTAATAAAAACGTAGTTCTTGTAATTGGAACATATCTTGTTAAACCGCCCATAAAAACCATATTCTGACTTTTATCGGGTGAATATCCAACAAGGGGTTCCATTGAATGAATAATAGATCCGGACCCCAAAAACAATAATGCTTTCGAATAGGCATGAGTAATCAAATGAAATAAAGCAGCTCGATAAGAACCTATCCCTAGAGCTAACATCATATAACCCAATTGAGACATTGTAGAATAGGCTAAACTTCTTTTAAGATCTCTTTGAGCAAGAGCCAAAGTAGCTCCTAATAATAGTGTTATTACACCTATCAAAGAAATGAGATTCATTATGTAAGGTATGCTTGTGAAAAGAGGAAGAAGCCGAGCCACAAGAAAAATTCCCGCCGCTACCATAGTAGCAGCATGTATAAGAGCCGAAATGGGAGTAGGCCCCTCCATGGCATCAGGTAACCATATGTGAAGAGGGAATTGCGCAGATTTAGCAACTGCACCGAGGAATAATAGGAAGGCACACAGAGTAGCAAATAAAAAATTAACCTCATTATTATGAATCAACTTATTAAATGTTTCGAACAAATCCCGAAATTCAAAACTTCCCGTTATCCAATAAAAACCTAGGATTCCCAATAACAAACCAAAATCCCCTACACGATTGGTTACAAAAGCTTTTTGGCAAGCGCTTGCTGCAATTGGTCGTGTAAACCAAAAACCTATCAAAAAATACGAACACATTCCTACCAACTCCCAAAAAATATAAATTTGTATCAAATTGGAACTAGTAACTAATCCCAACATTGAAGCATTGAAAAAACTCATATAAGCAAAAAATCTCAAATATCCTTGATCATGAGACATATAATTGTCACTATAAATAAGAACCATAATTCCAACAGTAGTGATTAATATTAACATTATAGAAGTAAGCGGATCAATAAAGTATCCGAACTCTAAGGAAAAATCATTATTGATGGTCCAAGACCATAGATATTGATAAATAAGACTTCCATTTATTTGTTGAATAGACAAATTGACTGAAAAAAACATAGCTATACTTAGCAGTAAAACACTAGGAAAAGCCCACATACGACGAATATTTTTTGTTGCTGTTGGAACAAGTAGAAGTCCAAGTCCTATTGACATAGTAACAGGCAGTGGAAGAAAAGGTATTATCCATGCATATTGATATGTATGTTCCATAAGAAAGCAATTTCAAAATATTTTTGTTATTAATTTGATTATAATTGTTTCCGATTCACCAACTCTTGTCTATTTCTATTTTGGAAAGAACAAGAATAAATAAAAGAAATCAGCAAAAAAATTATGAAAAACTCAAAGATTTGAATTCTTAATTGATCTGATTTTTCCCATATATCCCATCTATTATTAAATAATTCAAAAAGCTCCAATTCGTTTGATCAAATGATATGACTAAATGAGCAGGTAAAAAAGTTATTACCCAGTTATTCACTAAAGAAAGATAAATTTTTATTAAATTTAAATTAAGATCCAAAAAATATCAAATTTTGAATTATTCTACCGTTTTGATGATTTATAACCATATAGTAAAAAAAGTTCCACCAACACAAAAAAAGAAAGTACTTGGTTCAGATATGGATCCAGTATCCGCTAATAACAGAATTCAATAAAAGGGAACTTTATTATCTATTAATCTATTATATATAGTATAGTTAAAATATAGTATAGTTAAAATATTTAAAGTAATTATCTAATTCACTGTGGAACTGATTTAATTAGAATTCAATCGGAAAACTTATGCTTATTGTACATAGAATCCTACAATATTTCTTATTTGGTATAGGATTGAAACAAGGTATTACTAGATAATATAAAAATTAATTACTTTTATCTGGCTATACTAGTTTTTTTATATATAGTAGTTTTATATTTATTAGTAGTTTTATATTTATAATTTTATTTATAATATATAGTATAGTTATAATATATAGTATAGTCATTTTATATTAATAAATTTTTTAAATTTTAAAATTAGGAATAGTCACTCCGCTCTGAAATTGATCAATTTGATTTTCATAGAAAAGAAATTGAAATCATTTTAAATTTTCAATTATATAAGGAGATGGGGAAAGATTTTTGTTTATTAAATGTGTTATAAAAATAACAGACCAAAATCAAATATGAGTTGGAAACTTTTTTGTTCTTTTTGAGTGACAATCAACTTCTTTTTAGTGATAATAGATACCGTAAACACAGATTCAGATGGGGCTATAAAATAAATAAACAATCAATACTAGCTCTTTCTTGATTTGAAGATTGTATTTGTATGTAATAGAGATACGAAAAAAAAGCATAACATAAAATAAACTAGAATAAGAAAAGATTATTATCAAAAGAAATTTTCTTTTCTAGTACAAAGACTATATGTGATATGCAAAAAACAAAATCAAAAATCAATAATCTATTTTTTGCTTGTTAGGTAAGAAACTACTTTCTTATGTTATGAAAGATTTTTCTCTTTTATCTATATAATAAGTTAAGTAAAATACAGATAATAAATAATGAAAAAGGATCGATCCCCCTTGAACAATACATGTCTTTCACATCCAATGATAAAAATGACTAACTCTTTATTTTTGAATGGCAGTTCCAAAAAAACGTACTTCTATGTCAAAAAAACGTATTCGTAAAAGTATTTGGAAGAAAAAAGGATATTTGGCTGCGCTAAAGGCTTTTTCTTTAGCTAAATCAGTATCCACAGGACATTCAAAAAGTTTTTTTGTGCGACAAACAAGTAATAAGGCCTTGGACTAATCTGAATTGACATAGTCCAAATAATTAAATTAATAATTAAAACTTTCATTTATTTTATAAGACGAGTGGGTCGCATTAAATTAATTTGTGTTTTGTTTAAAATTCTTCAATTCAATATGAGCTAGAACTAACTGTTGTGATATGTAGAAGAAGATTTTCTCTGTCTATTATAACTATACTGGCTTAAACTATTATTATTTTTCTATTTTTTCATTTAAATGAAAAAATAGAAAAATAATATACGAGGTTTCGTTTTCTTTTTTCATTATACTAAAATTTCGCGAAATGGTAATTTTGACTTACGACACTAACTTTTTACAAAAAGTTCATTTTTTTTTAATATATATTTTTTGTGAAAATGAAAAGTAAATTACAATAGAGATTGCAACTCTTTTTTGTTATATGTCTAACCCAATACCTAATTGATTTGTTTGGGTAAATCCTCCCATAAATGTTATACATATACACAACAAGGAATAAATTAATAATACAATTTAATGATACCGAGTTAGATAATATGTAAATATCAAAAAAAAAAAAAAATGAAATGAAAATTTAAACAAATAATCAATTTCAATTTTAAAATATTACATTAAATCTTGAGTCTCGACGATTCAAGATGAATGAGCTATTATTATTTCAAGCAAGCCGCCATGGTGAAATCGGTAGACACGCTGCTCTTAGGAAGCAGTGCTAGAGCATCTCGGTTCGAGTCCGAGTGGCGGCATCTCTAAAAATAACATTATATATCCTATATAGTATAGAATTTTTTTAATTCCTGATTTGAATTCTGTATGTAATTGGACTCCTTCTTTTATGATATTTGTAACTTTAGAACATATATTAAATCATATCTCTTTTTCGATCATTTCAATTGTAATTACAATTCATTTGATGACCTTTTTAGCCCGCGAAATGGTAGGATTATATGATTCGTCGGAAAAGGGGATGATAGCTACTTTTTTGTCGATAACAGGATTATTAGTTATTCGTTGGATTTATTCGGGACATTTCCCATTAAGTAATTTATATGAATCATTAATGTTCCTTTCGTGGAGTTTCGCTATAATTCATATGATTCCTAAAATATGGAATAATCAAAATAAAAACGATTTAAGCGCAATAACCACACCAAGTGCTATTTTTACTCAAGGCTTTGCCACTTCGGGTCTTTCAACTGAAATGCAGCAATCCACAATATTAGTACCTGCTCTACGGTCCCATTGGTTAATGATGCATGTAAGTATGATGTTATTGAGTTATGCAGCTCTCTTAGTTGGATCCTTATTTGCAATTGCTCTTCTAGTCATTACATTTCGAAAAAATATCGAAAGTTTTGGTAAAAACAATAAATTTTTAATTAGGTCATTTTTCTTTAGTGAGATCGAATGCTTGAATGAAAACAGAAATGTTTTACAAAATACTTCTTTTTCTTCTTTAAATTTTAAAAATTATTACAAATATCAATTGGTACAAAGATTGGATTATTGGAGTTCTCGTGTCATTAGTCTAGGGTTTACTTTTTTAACTATGGGTATTCTCTCTGGAGCAGTATGGGCTAATGAGGCATGGGGATCCTATTGGAATTGGGACCCAAAAGAAACTTGGGCATTTATTACTTGGACCATTTACGCGATTTATTTACATACTAGAACAACCAAAAGTTGGCAAGGTGCGAATTCGGCAATTGTGGCTTCTATAGGATTTCTTATAATTTGGATATGCTATTTTGGGGTTAATTTATTAGGAATAGGGCTGCATAGTTATGGTTCATTCATATTAACTTAGATACTAATTTAGTATCTAATTGAATAAACTTATTGAAAAATAAAAAAATCGTCCCACAGATAAAGAAAGTTTGTGTAAGTTTTTTTGAGAACCGTTTCACTTTTTGAGTGAAACGGTTCTCAAAAAACTTGAGATGTAATGTATCCCATTACAATTCCAACTCACTTCCCATAAAGACTTTCTGTTTTATTCATGAAGACTACCTATCATAATAATTAGATAGAATAGCTTGTACCTTGTCAACTGATAATGAAATAACCAAATCAGGATACAGACCAATCGCTATTACGGGTAAAAAGATACAAATCGAAACAAATAGTTCCCGTGGTCCAGAATCCACAAAAAAAGAGTTTGGAAGATTGAATAACTTGTATCCATAGAACATCTGGCGTGACATAGATAATGAATAAATAGGAGTTAATATCATTCCAATTGCCATTACAAAAGTAATTAGTATTTTTGGTATTAAAAGGTATTTTGGACTGGTAATTATTCCAAAAAATACTACCGATTCCGCAACAAAACCACTCATTCCAGGCAATGCAAGAGAAGCCATTGAGAAACTGCTGAACATAGTAAAGATTTTTGGCATTGGAATAGATATCCCTCCCATTTCGTCAAGATAAACAAGACGTATTCTATCACAACTTGTTCCCCCTAAGAAAAAAAGGGCAGCACCAATAAATCCATGAGAGAGTAATTGTAAAATAGCTCCATTAAGTCCTGTGTTGGTTATCGAACCAACTCCTATAATTGTGAAACCCATGTGAGAAATGGAAGAATAGGCTATTCTCTTTTTTAAATTGCGTTGACCGAGCGAGGTTGAAGCGGCATAAATTATTTGTATTGTTCCCACTATTACCAACCATGGGGAAAATATGGAATGAGCGTGGGATAAAAATTCCATATTGATCCGAATCAATCCATATGCTCCCATTTTTAATAAGATTCCGGCTAGAAGCATACATGTACTGTAATGTGCTTCCCCATGGGTATCTGGTAACCATGTATGTAGGGGTATAATCGGTGATTTGACAGCATAAGCAATAAGGAAGCCAAAATATAATATTATTTCCAATGCTACGGGATACGATTGATTAGCTAATGTTTCAAAATTTAATGTTGGTTCATTGGAACCATATAAACCCATACCTAGAACTCCTATTAAAAGAAAAACGGAACCCCCCGCAGTGTATAAAATAAACTTTGTAGCCGAGTACAGACGTTTTTTCCCACCCCACATGGATAAAAGTAAATAAACAGGAATTAATTCTAACTCCCACATGATAAAAAAAAGTAAAAGGTCTCGAGAAGAAAATGATCCTATTTGACCACTGTACATTGCTAACATCAGAAAATGAAACAATCGCGAATCCCGAGTAACTGGCCAAGCCGCTAAAGTAGCTAAAGTAGTGATAAATCCTGTCAATAAAATAGGTCCTAGCGAAAGTCCATCGATTCCCAGTCTCCAGTGAAAATCAAAAATATTTATCCATTTAAAATCCTCTTCTAATTGGATTAACGGATCGTCCAATTGAAAATGATAACAGAATGCGTAGGTCGTTATAAGAAGTTCCAATAAACATATACCCATGGTATACCAACGAACCACCTTATTTCCCCTATGCGGGAGAATCAAAATGGAAGAGCCCGCGAATATAGGAAAAACAACAATTATTGTTAACCAAGGAAAATAACTCGTGGTAAAGACAAGATACGCTTTGACCAGAAAAACCCGTACTCAATATCAATAAAATTTTTTTATTTAATTCTGAGCACGGGTTTTTGTCAGTAAAGAGGAATCAAATGATTCAAGTGGATTTTTTTATAACGTATCAATAAGCTAGGGCCATACTGCGAGTTGTCTCATGCCATAAATAAACACGGACACTCAAAAAATCTGTTGGACAGGCGGATTCACATCTCTTACAACCTACACAGTCCTCGGTTCTTGGAGCGGAGGCAATTTGCTTAGCTTTACATCCCTGCCAAGGTATCATTTCCAAAACATCTGTAGGGCAGGCCCGTACACATTGAGTACACCCTATACATGTATCATAAATCTTTACTGAATGTGACATTGGATCTATAAGCTTCAGTTTTAAACATAAAATTTTGGATCTGGTAAAATCAATAATAAAAAAATCCATATATTGTAGACACCAGACGAATCAGTGGTTTACCAGAATTTTTTTGGAATCTATATATTTCTGGATCTGTTCATGAGAAGAGAGCCAAGAGACTTTGATTTCTATTTCACCAAACATAGTGATATGAATTGTCCATATTACATGCTAATACTAACTAATACTAGTAAAATAATAAAACTATAAAAACCGGCGAGTATAACTGATAAAATAAATAATATTAATTATGAAAATAAATAATAAGAATTATGTTAGTACTAATTAATCATATTTTCTTATAAACTATAAAATTATTAATAAACTATAAAATTATTAACATAATATTATGAACTATTATACTTATTATTTATCTTGTACTATTATACTTATTATTTATCTTATGTATATTATATATATTAATATATATTATATATATTAATATATTAAGTATTTATATATTAATATATTAAGTATTAATATATTAAGAAAATATAAATGTTAATATATTAAGTATTAATATATTAAGAAAATATAAATAAAATTAAATATTAAATAAGATAATAAATATTAAATAAGATAATTAAATATAAATTTATAAAATAAAATAAATTCAAATAAATTTAAATATAAATTAAACATCAAATTATATAAAATTATAGATTAGGTAAAGCTTTGTTTGCGATAAGGGTAATATTTTATTATTTTTATTTTATATGATTTTGTATTTCTTATTAATTTGATTATTTATAATATTAATATTCTTTTTTTTTTTTTTTATTCTATTTATGAGTATAGTATTAAATTCTAAATGAAATGAATGTGATTATTTATTACAATTTCATTATATCATTAGGACTATTTATTCAACAAATTTGATTGATTTATGCGCGTTGATTTTCTGTTACGATAGATCGATGAAACAATAGCTAGACCAATAGCCGCTTCAGCCGCTGCAATAGCTATAACAAAGATCGAAAAAATATCTCCTTTTAATTGTCGATTATCAAATAAATCAGAAAATGTAACAAGATTAATATTAACCGAATTTAGTATAAGCTCAAGACACACAAGTGCTCTAACCATGCTTCGACTTGTGATCAATCCATAAATACCGATAGAAAACAAATATGCACTCAAAAAAAGTACATGCTCAAACATCATTGACTAACTCCTTATCAATCTCAATTGATTTCACTAAACAATTCAATTGCTTTAAGTTTTTCTAAACTAAAACAAGAATTTCAGAAAGTCATAATGCCAGGGCAAAATCCAGGACAAAAGAAAGCATTCACAATAGAAAAGATAGAAAAGGAGTAGAATCAAATACCTTGGAATACCTTATATTTTATATAATATATTATATATAGGTCTCTTAGATTAATATCATTCATATATTAACTATAAATATCAAAATCTATGTATTTAGTATTAAAGTATTTATAAATTAAAAATTAAAAAAGTATTTATAAATTATTATTATATTATATATTTATAAATTATAATTAATATTTATAAATTCTAATTATATATTATATTATATTATATATTTATAAATTATATTATATTTATATAAGGATTTATATAAAGATAAAGTATTTAATAAAGATAAAGTATTTCTAATTTTGATATTTAAAATTTTTAGAATTTAATTTTTTTTATAAGTTATATTTTTTATATTATCTTTTTATATTATCTTTATTTTATATTATCTTTATATTATATATATTATAATATCTTTATATTATATTATAATTTTCTTTACTTTATATTAGAATTCATATTTATATATATTTATTTATATTTATATATATTTATGTATAAATTCTATTTTTATGTATAAATTATATATTATAAATTATAATATAAATTTAAATATAATATAAATTATAAAATATAATTATAAATAATTATAATATAATTATAATATAAATTAATATAAATTATAAAATATAATTATAAATAATTCTAAATTATATATTACTAAATTATAACAAATTATATATTAATAAATTCTATTTTATTTATAATTTATATTATATATAATTTATATATAAATATATAATATAAATTTTTATATATAAATATATAATATAATTATTATATTTATATTATATTATTATATTTATATTATATTTATAATTAATAATTATTCTATTATATTTATTATTATTTATTATATTTATTATTATTATATATAATACTAATTATTACACTTAATAATGAATTACACTTAATAATGAATTATACTTAATAATGACTAATTATTTTTATTGACGAGCCATAGTAATTGCACCTATTAAGGCAACTAAAAGAATTATAGAAATGAGTTCAAATGGAAGAAAAAAATCTGTTGATAAATGAATCCCAATTTGTTGAACATTACTTATAAGGTCTTGCTCTATAATGTGGTTTGATTTTGTAGTCCAAATAATCCCATACCATGATGTATCTGAGATAGTAGTAATTAGTAAAAAAAGAATACTTGTACAAACCAGCGAAGTAACCCCATCTCCCACAGTCCAAAGATAGAAATCATTGGAATATTCTGACCCCTTTATAAACATCACAGCAAATATAATTAAGACATTTATAGCTCCTACATAAATAAGGAGCTGTGCAGCAGCTACAAAATAGGAGTTCAAGAGAATATAGAATAAGGATATACAAACAAGAACCAATCCCAAAGAAAAGGCAGAATAAATTGGATTGGTAAATAAGACTACTCCTAGACTCCCTAATATAAGAGCTGATCCCAGAAATACTACAAGAATATCATGTATTGGCCCAGTTAAATCCATTATGTATAATGTATAAAAATAGATAAGTTGAAATTTTTTATGACCCTTTTGAATAATCCAGGAAAAAAGTTACCCTATTTGGTTTTTCTTGTATATGCTATATCCCTAATTGAATTAAATTTCAATGTTGAATAAAATTTTAATGTAGTGTGAATTTTTGTATTTATATATATAAATATAATTAAAAATATATAAATATAATTAAAATATAATTATAAATTATAATTTAAAATATAATAAATAATATAATTATAAATTATAATATAATAATTATAATATAAATATATATTTATAAATTAAATTTTAAATTTAAATAGCCAATCAAATCAATATCAATAATATAATATATATATCAAAATAAATATATATCAAATATATCAAAAAAGGGATCTGATCTTACTAATTGGTAACTGTCCTTGAATGAAGAGGTTTATTCTTTTCTTTGTTGATTTGAGTTGAATTCATAACTGTTTGAATTGTGTAATCTCCTATTATTGATATTGGTAACCGACCCAATGCAATTTGATTATAATTCAATTCGTGGCGATCATAAGCCGAAAGTTCATATTCTTCAGTCATTGATAAACAGTTTGTTGGACAATACTCGACACAGTTACCACAAAATATACAAACCCCAAAATCAATACTATAATTAAGCAATTGTTTCTTTTTAATATCTGCTTCCAATCTCCAATCTACAACGGGTAGATCTATAGGACATACACGAACACATACTTCACAAGCAATACATTTATCGAATTCAAAATGGATTCGACCCCGGAAACGCTCCGATGTGATTGATTTTTCATAAGGATATTGAATAGTTACGGGTAAACGATTTGCATGAGATAAGGTAATCATAAAACCTTGACCAATATACCTTGCAGCTCGTACTGTTTGTTGACTATAATTCATGAATCCAGTCACCATAGGAAACATATCGTATATATCAATGAAATAAAGAAATTAATATTTCTTTCTCTTGTTTGATTGAGAGAGGTTATGAATCTAGAATAGCGTTAATGTATTCTGTTATTTATAGTGAAACAAGTTGGAAAGAAGTTGTCAATAATAGATTACCTAGAGAAATAGGTAAAAGAAATTTCCATCCAAGATTTAATAGTTGGTCCATTCTCATCCTAGGCAAAGTCCATCTTGTTGCGATAGAAATAAACAGGAACAAATAGGCTTTAGCTAATGTAACGAAGATACCAATTGTCATTCCAAAGATCCCTCCTGTTTTATTTATTCCGAAAAATTCAGGAAGAAATATGTATGGAAGAGAGAAATTCCACCCTCCTAAGTAAAGAACTGTTACAAATAATGAAGAAACTAATAAATTTAGATAAGAAGCGACGTAAAACAAACCATATTTGATACCTGAATATTCGGTTTGATAACCTGCTACTAATTCCTCCTCTGCTTCTGGTAAATCAAAAGGTAATCTCTCACATTCTGCTAGAGAAGAAATTAAAAAAATTATAAATCCTATAGGCTGACGCCACAGATTCCACCCCCAAAAACCATATTTTGACTGTGCCTCAACTATATCAACTGTACTTGAACTATTAGATAATTATAGTCGGCGATAACATCACAGTTTCCGTCGCTATTCCAGAACCGTACATGAAACCTCAGTTTCATACGGCTCCTCTAAGGCCACAAATAAATATAAGGACTAGTCCGGTATTAACATTCATTATCTATTTGAGAACAATAGAATAAAGATAGATTGGGGAGAGAGTCCAAAATTAGACCGAGGTAATTCTGTTTGCTAGAAAAAAGCGCTTTTGAATTAATCTCATTCTCTTAAAAAAAAAAAAAAGAAATTTTCTTTGTTCAGTAATAATTTATTACTTCAATAATAAAATACTCATTTTTGTAAATAGACAGTTCGACCCGTCTTTTTTTATTAGATTACGAAAAAGAAAGAATTAGCCACTAATTCATGAATTTTTGTAAGAATTTCATATGCATGGATACGGTAAAGAAAGAATAACTAAAGATATTTTATTATTCAGTTATTTTCCCATTTCATATAGTGATATTGCATTCTATTTCTTTTGTTCCTGTTCTTGTTTCTCAGAAGAATGGGGGTACTCTGAAAAAAGAGGATTAATTCGTTCTTGATAGTCATTTCTTTAATCAGTGAATAGGAGTATACTCTAGATCGGAATCTTATTTATAAGGAAGTACTGCTTTATCATTTCTACTAACTTAAAGCCCTTATTTTGATTCATTTTATGCATAAATGCCTCTTTTGAGACTTTACATTATCTCTATTACTAATCTTTTGTGTATCTTGGTGTTCCTACTTGTCTACTCATTTTTGATTGATCTCCCATATGGTAATACGTACAAGACTCTAGTTGAAACTCCATACAGTTGATCCTTTGTACCCGCTTCAAGACATGAGGACTAATCAAACAATTTCAATCTTGGGGTAAACAGTTTACACTACTTATGTTTACTTCCACTTTACTCTTGTACATAGGGAATGAGAATGAATTTTCTTACTGCGAATTTATAAGCTGTTTTGTTTCACTCATATGACTATCTAGTTTAATCCATGGACAAAAATCTGAATGATGAATAAAAAAATAACTATATCTATTCAACACATTTAATCCATTTCCTAAAAATAAAGAAAAGTTCATGTTCTAACGAATCACACGTAGAGATATTGCTAACACACATAGAGTTAATGGTATTTCATAACTAATAGATTGAGCAGCAGCTCGCAAACCACCTGAAAAAGAATATTTATTATTCGACCCATATCCTGACATAAGAAGTCCAATAGGAGCAATACTTGAAATGGCGATCCATAAGAAAACACCTATACTGAGATCGGCTAGAACAAGGCGATACCCAAAAGGAATTACTAAATAACTTAGTAAAATAGAGATGACCGCGATTGCTGGCCCGGCACTGAACAAACGACTATCCCCTCTAGAGGGTAGGAGATCCTCTTTAAAAAGTAGCTTGGTGCCGTCCGCTAAAGCTTGAAGAATTCCTAACGGACCGGCATATTCAGGTCCAATACGTTGTTGTATCCCTGCGGATATTTCTCTTTCTAACCACACAATTACTAGTACACCTATTATGATTCCCAATATCAGGATGAAAATAGGGACAAAGAGCCATATAAGTTCATAACCCTCTTTTAAGAATTCCGATCCAGAAAAAGAATTGATAGTTTGTACTTCTGTTATATCAATTATCATTTCAACGATCAACTTCTCCCATAATAATATCTATACTACCTAGTATCGTCATGATATCAGCCAATTTCATTCTTTTAACTAGCTGAGGCAAAATTTGCAAATTGATGAAACCTGGCGGACGGATTTTCCATCTCCAAGGGAAAACACTCTGATCTCCTATAAGAAAAATGCCCAATTCCCCTTTTGGGGCTTCTACTCTGACGTAAAGTTCTTGTTTTGACAATTCAAAATTGGGCGAAGGTTTTTTACTAATGAATCTATATTCAAAATCATTCCATTCGGAATCTTTTGCTCTATCAAAGCGTCGGACTTCTAAATTTTCATAAGGTCCCCCCGGAATTCCTTCTAGAGCCTGTTGAATCATTTTTATGGATTCTGCCATTTCACCGATTCGTACTAAATAACGAGCTAATGAGTCTCCTTCTTTTTGCCATTGGACTTCCCAATCGAATTCATTGTAACACTCATATTGATCAACTTTACGAAGATCCCATTGGATTCCGGAAGCTCGTAACATTGGGCCCGATAAGCCCCAATTTATTGCTTCTTCTCCCCCAATAATGCCTACTCCTTCAACTCGTTCCAAAAAAATGGGATTTCGTGTAATAAGTTTTTGATATTCGTCAACTCCTGTTAAAAAATAATCGCAAAAATCCAAACATTTATCTATCCAGCCATAAGGTAAATCAGCAGCTACTCCTCCGATACGAAAAAAATTATGCATCATTCGCATACCTGTGGCAGCTTCAAATAGATCATATATCAATTCCCTTTCTCTGAAAATATAGAAAAAGGGAGTCTGTGCACCAATATCTGCCATAAAAGGGCCAAGCCATAACAAATGAGAAGCTATGCGACTCAGCTCTAGCATAATTACTCTGATGTAGCTGGCTCTTTGAGGTACTTGAATATTTCCCAATTGTTCTGGTGCATTTACTGTTATTGCTTCGGTGAACATAGTAGCCAGATAATCCCAACGCGTTACATAAGGCAAATATTGTACAATTGTTCGGTTTTCCGCAATTTTTTCCATTCCTCTGTGTAAATAACCTAGTATGGGTTCACAGTCAATAACATCTTCACCATCAAGAGTAACAATCAGTCGAAGAACACCATGCATTGATGGGTGGTGAGGACCCATATTGACTATCATAAGATCTTTTCTTGTAGCCGGTACAGTCATATCTTTTTTCCCCAATTCATTATTCTATGAATTTTTCAAAATGAGGTTCGGTCAAAATCAAACAAAATATAAAAATCTAAAAAAAAATGGTTCAAACGTTGAATTAACGAGTTTTTGGCTCTCGAATATCCAACTGACCAATTAATTTCTTATAACGTACTCTATTTTTCTTTGACAAATACGCCAACAGCCGTTGACGTTTTCCCAGAATTATTTGTAAACCCCTCTGGGATAAAAAATCTTTTTTATGCAATTCCAAATGTGAAGTAAGTCTTCGTATCTTATTGGTGAAACTGAATACTTGAAATTCGACGGACCCCTTGTTTTCTTCTTTTTCTTCTTGTTCTTGTGAAATAATTAAGATAAATGAATTTTTGACCATAAAAGAATTTTCCATTTTTTTTTTTACTGATCAGAAATAATAATGAGAGTTTCCTCTTACTCTTGTATATATGATTGTATATATAGATACGATTGTATATATGATTTTTCTATCCAAATCGAATTTTCATTTTTTATTTATTAATTTGATTTGGATAGAAAGGTGTAATATATTTCTGTATTCCAAAAAAAAGGGAATGATTTCTTTGTATTGTACCTAAGAAGATTTCGCTGATTTATTTCTAGATTTAGTTGACAAGCCATCAAATTTTGTATTATGTATCATAATATGTGTATATCTTTCGACCTTTGTATATCAAAGGCCTCACTCACATACTACACATTATTATATATAATATATAAGTTAATTATAATAAGTTAATTATAATATATAAGTTAATTGTAAGTTAATTGTTAATTATCTATTTATATTATAATTATCTATTTATTATATTATATCTATTCTTTTTATAATTTAGATAATAATTTAGATAGAATATATAAGTATAAATTAAATAATTTTAAAATAATTTTTCTATTTTTTTATATTGTAAGTAACATATTATATTACAAATAATATATTTATTTTATATAAAATGGGTAATAGTATTTTTTTTTTTTTCATTATTTTATTTATATAATTTATTATAATTTATTTATATAATTTATTATAATTTATATTTATAATTTATATTATTATAATTTATATTATTATAATTTATATTATAATTTATATATAATTTATTTATAATTTATTATTATAATAATATATTTATTATATTATATTATATATTTATTTATATTTATTATTTATATTAATATTTTATTATATTAATTATGTATATATTAATTATGTATAAATTGAATTATGTATAAATTTTGAATTATGTATAAATTATATATTAATTATGTATTGTATTGTATAATTATTACGTTATGTGTATGTGTAATTATTACGTATATATAATATTATTTTTTTCATTCATTATCTTATAAATAAATATTAAGTAATTAAAAAATATTTAAAAAATATTAAATATACTAAAATATACTATTTAAATATACTATCAATTAATTCTGAAGTGTATTGTGGATACATCTGTATTCTTGACATACTGAAACGACTACCATTATTGGTATCAAACCAATACCGATTCATACAAGCTAAATCTTCTAATCGGTAATTGGGCCAAAGAAATAATTTGAATTTCATTAATTTGTTTTTATTTGCATTTGTGTTAAAATGCTTATCCTTTTTCAAAAACTGTCCACAGTTTCTTATGCCGTTTTCATTGAAAAATAGTAGATTTCTATCTACGTTTACAGCATTCCCCTTCCAGGAATTGAAACAAATTAGAATTCTCAACTCTCTACGACGTCTAGTAGATAGAATATTTTCAGGAACAAATAAATCATAATTATTTTTATCTTCGCTCACAAACATAGTGCTATGTTGTGAAATGGATTTCTCAAAAGGACTCTTATCAAATTCTTTTATATATTTTTTATCAGTTTTAGCTTGTTGTTTACTCTTATTGATCAATGAAATACCTATGGTTTGATATATAAAAAATTCTTCATCCCATTTTTTAGAGAAACGAACTGGTTCAATAATAAATATTCCTCTTTTTATCAATTCTGTAAGAGATAGATTTTTTTGAATCAACATTACATCTAGACGCATCTCTCCTCTTTGAATTGAGGATATAGCAATTTCCCTTATATTTGTCAGTCTAAGTAATAAACAATATACCTTGATATTGTTGATCATTCTTTGATTCAAAGAATCATCCCATCTTAATTGAAAAAGAAAATATTTTTTCAGGAATAAATCTAGTTCTGCTTCCTTCTTACTTTTGAATTGTTTTTTCTTTCTACGTTTTTTAATGGTTGATTCTGTATCATTTTTTTTAACATCTTCTTTTTTCTTTTGTTTTTGTATATCTTGTTGTGTATCTGATCCAAGATCTCTTTGATTTAGTTTTTGTTTTTTTTTTTGTTGGTTCCGATTTTCTAATTCAAAATATCCTTCTTTATTAGATCGTAGATTAAGATCCTTTTTTTGATTTCCGTCAATGTTCTTATTTTGACTAATATTCTTATCTCTATGAATGTTTAAAAGAAGAAATTGAATTGGTATAATCCACGGTTTAAGCTTATATGCATCATAAAGTAGTCCAAATTCTGGGAAGAACCAAGATTCCAGATTTGATATAGGACGAAATAGCCTTTCTTTATTCATTCCCATCCAATCAAAAAGCTTTTTTCTTTTATTGAATGGTTTTGTTTTTTGATGAATCGTGAGAGGATAAATATTTTTATTATAAATTTTTTGATAATTATTAGTTTCAGCTTTAGTATTTTTATTAATCTTGGTACCAACATGCATATTAGTCCAAGCATCCATATAGAAATTTTTTCTAAAACAAAACCGGAGAGTTCTACAATCAAAGTATTTTCTATCTAGATATTTTTCTCCATATGGACTAGATTCTTCTCCTAGATAATCACTAATATCTATATCTACTAGTACATAAAATGATTCGGGTTTCTGTGTTTTCTGTGTATTGAAATTAGATGGGATTCTTTGGTCTCTGTTTACTTGTGATGGCGATGCATAAATATATGAGTCCCCTCCACTCTCATAATTCACATATTTATGTGCTAGAAGATCATATTTGTAATTTTTTTTGAATTTTTCTTTTTGTCCTGTCCGTGAGTCTATTCCGTAATAATTTTGTTTCACGTAATGAATTAATTGGTTTTTTTTATATGAATCCAATATTCTTGAGTTTTTTTTTTGAGTTGTACAACGTTGATTGACTCTATTTCTCCATTTTTGTGGTACTAATCGAGACCATTGAGATTGAGATAAATTGTATTGATAATGATTCTTTAACCAGTTTTTCCATTTATTCATTCCAGACTTATAAAATTTCTTATGCTTTGAGGTGGAATCAAATAGTCCTCGTGTCCTACAAAAATCTTTGATTCTATCTTTAAGAAAGAGACGGATTCCGTGATATTGAAGTACGGATTTCAAGTAATATTTGTTATTAACTTGAATTTGTGATAATGTATAAAATACATATGCTTGTGACAAAGAGGATAAGTCATAATAAAGGTTTTTATTATTAGAAAGCGACTTTTTCATTGTCGAAATAAAGTGAATTTTATTTTGATTTGTTTGATCAATCCCTTTTTTATTTGTTTCATCAAAGAATTTATTGATCATTTTTTTTGTTGATTCAAGGAAAAGTTGTGCATTGGTCTTAAGAATGTTAATGGTACATAGAAGGATATCGCTGTATATTTTTTCAATGAAATTTTTTAGAAAGTAGTCTAATTTACGTATTAATCGGGTATTCTTTCTTTTGAATATTTGCCAAATATGTTTTTGCAATTCTAAATTTTTATCAGCAGAATTTGTCTTGTTAGAGCTAATACTTATATCTGGAGTTAGAATTCTTTTTTTCTTGTCTTTTGTGATTTGTTCTATTTGATTCCTGATTGTGGTTGTCCTATCAGCAAGATCTTTTATTTTTTTTTCTATAAGTGAACGTTTTGTCCAATCCGTGGATCGAATTCGAATGGTTGATTCGTCGGTAATCTTATTACTGATTATAGAATCTTTTCTATTTTCGTCCGATTCCCCTATTTTTACTTTTCCGAATCCAAATAAAAAAATAGGGTTTATTTTTTCAAGTTCTTTCATTATTCGTTTTATAACTAGAACTATTTTTTTAACCCATCTTGTTTTTTCTTTTGAAATCCTTAAAAAACATTTTCTCGTTTTTTTAAAAACTTTTAGAACTAGAGAAAGATAAAATGTTTTTTCCACTTTTCTAATTTTTTTTTTTAACTCTTTTAAAATAGGTTCAAAAAAAGAAGGTTGTTTTCGAGGAGAACCGAAGGGGAGTTCTGCTTCTCTTCCCCAGACTGTTAAAAAACAAAAATTGTCCTCTTTTCCCCCTTTTTTCATTGTATCTCTATGATGGGATCGTACCTTAGTTTGCCAAGGTTTCAGACGGAAAGGAAATAGAATTTTTATTTGAATACCATCCGTTAACCAATCTTTTGGAAATTCTGTTTCTGATAATTGAATACCATTATAAGTACATTTAACATGCATTTCTCTATTCCAATCTTTCAAATCCTCGTACCATTCGGGGAATTGGAATAATAACATACGGCCGACATTTTTAGCTATTATCAATGAGGGCAATACAATGTATTTTCGAAGAATCGATTGGGTTACTAACATTGAACCTCTTATTGCTTGAGCAAAAATAATGCTATCCCAAGTTTCTGATATTGTTATACGTTCATTTTCCTCTTTTTTTTCCTTGTTTTTTTTCTCTCTTTCTTTTGCCTCTTCCTCCTCAGACTCAGAATCGAAAATTTCAAATTCCGATTCTCTACCCATCCAACCCCTTAAAACGAGATTCATCATTTCGGAAATGTCAAAAGAGAGAAAAAAAGTTTTGTCTATTTGATCAAAAAAAAGTGGCGAATGCACATTTGCTTGAAACATTTCCCAAGTAACTGTTTTACGTCTTTGAGCCCGCGTGGATCCTTTGATTAGATCCCGACGAAAATCCGATTGTTGTGAGTAACGTATCAAAGACACCTCTTCCGCTGGATCAATATCACTAGTATTACTAATACTATTGGTAGTTTCGTCCTTATCAGTATAAATTACAACACGTTTGGCCTTTCTTGAACGAATTTCATGATCTTCCGTTGATTCTTCTTCATTTTCTTCCTCTTGTTCTTCTAAATCGTCGGTGGTCAATTTGTATGACCATCGAGGAACCCCCTTTCTTATTTCTTCTATTTCAGGAAAAAAAAATTGATTATTTTGATTTCTAATTGTTTGATCATTGTGATCGGTTGTAACTACATCGAATATCAATTGAAAACATTTTGCTTGCTTTTCTGAATCAATTCTTTTTTCTTCTGCCAATAAAGACAGTTTTTTCAAATTAAGACTGGGTGGGGATTCAAATGGGACTTCGCCGTTTGAGGTTAAGGGATGACAAGTATTTGTCGATAAAAATTCTCCATCAAAGAGATTCTTTTGATATTCAAATTCTTTTTTTTTTGAATCATTAGAAAGTAGACTGTGAATTTTATTTATCCAGACTATTTCTATGGGCTTCTCCGCATCTGTAGAAGTTATTACATCTGTAGAAGTTATTAAATCATTCCTGATTGAACGTGAATATAATTTTGTGATTTTTCCGCGATATGGTCCGTTTAGAAAAGGATCGTACATTTTAGGCAAGCATTCTTTTTCATTTTCATCATTGCATAATCTGGTTCTTTTCTCGAGCACA